CAAAATTGTTGTACAGTGTCATTGTACAAAATTTGTGTCCTGTTTTCCACATCATTCTTTTTTCCTCTAACTATATATAATGTTCTTGTCATTTTTTTTTGTCGGAAAAATTTCATCTGCTGGATCTTTGTACATATGCATTTTAGTTAGTAATTCCTAATTCTAATTCAATTTATTGCAAAAACAAATGACCTTGAACTACAAGATTGAGTTATCTATGATCTATGTATTAGAATTAAGAATATCGAACTAGACTATATATGCATTACAATATACAATAAAAAAAAAGAAACAAATAAAGAATTACAAGAAAAAGTAAATATAAAATAAAAGAAGAAGGAGGATTTTCAATGCGAGATATAAAAACATATCTCTCCACGGCACCTGTGCTAACCACTTTATGGTTTGGGTCTTTAGCGGGTCTATTGATAGAAATTAATCGTTTATTTCCAGATGCCTTGTCATTCCCCTTTTTTTAATTTTTATTGAATTCTTTTATTTATATGTTATGTGAAGAAATGAAGAAGATTTTAGATCAATTCTACGTAACATGGCTCCAATTTCACTCTCTTTTTCTTTTTGATTTAGGATAGGAAAGAAGAAATAAAAAGTATATCGAACTTCAGTCAAGATAAAGTGAATCTACGATATAATTTTGGGAAAAATAAATGGAAAAGTGGATCCGGTCTAGGGGTGGTTCGATGAAATTCTAATATAGAAAGAAGAAAATACTGAGATTAGATATGAAGAATTTATAGTTAGAAAAAATTGTATTACTTAATTATTACTAGATTCTGAATATTCTTCTCTTAATGAACATGACTATCTTTTTTTATAGTTCTAGTAATTCCTAATATTTAGATTATAGTGCTTCGAAGTCATTCAAATTATTAGAATTTGAAAAAAGAATCTTTACAAATTACATTTCTAGTTAGTAACTTTTATAAATATAGATTTTTTTTTTGTTTTCTTCTTATTAATTATTTTATATTTGGTTCGGATCAAAAAAAAAAAATAAGGAAAGTTCTAAAATGAAATCGATCCAAAATGAAAAGGAGGTTCATGGCCAAGGGTAAAGATATCAGAATTATAGTGATTTTGGAATGTACCTGTTGTGTTAGAAAGGGTGTCAATAAAGAATCGACGGGCATTTCTAGATATATTACTCAAAAGAATCGACACAATACACCCAATCGATTAGAATTAAGAAAATTTTGTCGCTATTGTCAAAAGTATACAATTCACGGGGAAATAAAGAAATAGATGGAACAGAGTGCGTGATTTTTTCAAGGAGCGGGACTTAACATAACATATATATAATACAACCCAAATCCTCTTTTGGTCGGATCTTCAATGAAGAAAAAAAGAGAATTGTATTTTCTATATTATTTTATATATAAGGAATAAACAAACAAGGGATAAGCAAATCATGGATAAATCCAAACAACTTTTTCGTAAATCCAAACGATCTTTTCGTAGGCGTTTACCCCCAATTGGATCGGGGGATCGAATCGATTATAGAAACATGAGTTTAATTAGTCGATTTATTAGTGAACAAGGTAAAATCTTATCTAGACGGGTGAATAGGTTGACCTTGAAACAACAACGATTAATTACTATTGCTATAAAACAAGCTCGTATTTTATCTTCGTTACCTTTTCGTAATAATGAGAAACAATTGGATAGAGCTGAGTCGATCCCTAGAACTACTAGTCCTAGAACCAAAAATAAATAGATAGACTCTTCAAAACTCCAATCGGAACTCAAGCTCAGATTAATGTTTTGCTCGAAAAAACCTAGAATCAAAATTGGATTCTTGTGTTATAAAAAAGGAAAAATGGGGAAGCAATCTTTTTTTCTTGAAAGATGTTCATTTATTCCTACTACTCAAATCTTCATTTCTTTTTCTTCTATCTTCCCGGAGTCCGTTCTCCGGGAAATTCTGCTTCAATCATTCTTGTTTCTTGTATAGTAGATTCTATTAAGATTCTTTTCTTCCTTTATTTGTATTTTATTTTTGATTGATGATTTTATTGAAAATCATATCAAAACAATTCTTATTTGATAGGGCTATTTGCGCAAGTATTTTACGATTCAGAAGCAATTGTCTCTTGTACAGATTGTGTATGAGTTTGCTATAACTATAGAATACTCTTTCCTCGCGAGTTACTGCATTTATACGAGTGATCCACAAACGACGAAAATCTCTCTTTTTCCTGCTCCTATCTCGATGAGAGGAAACCAAAGCTCTCATTCTTTGTTGAGTAGTCGTTCGAGTAAGTCTTGAATGAGCCCCTATAAAGGTTGATGCAAATAAACGAATTTTTTTTCGACGTCTCCGAGCTGTATATCCTCGTTTAACTCTGGTCATTGAATCAAATGAAACTCTCTTGAATAACTAATTGATTTCTCTTCTTTCAGTCACCCTTTTCCTCCGGTCGATTAATAACAAAACGGGTTATTCCGATATATAAACTATAAATTCCAATGGCTTTTGCTACTATGACCTTCCCGACCACGATTTTATTCTTCCAGGTATCTCGAAAATGCTACTAAATAAAAAAGAATAGTGGGTTCCCTCGTTTCTATGGCAACTTCTGAAACGGTGAGGTCCTCTCTATACACCGGAGCCTCTTATTTCATTTCATCAAATTTTATTGTGAACTTGTATAGTTCACACTCTTTGGCTCTACCCATATATTTTTCAATTCTAATTAGAAAGTAATAAATAGTCCTTTTCACAAAAAGCTATCCATACAGTGACGGCATTTAATTCTGAAAGTTAGCTGGGTAGCTAACCCTGTTAGTCCGTTTTTTCAAGAATAGGAGCATAACCTTTTTGCTTCTTATAAATTTATTTCCTCCGCTTAATGGATAACTTTTTGCTACCAATGGAAAATTTCTTCTCATCTCAAACGGAGTGATTGGATTTACACCAATAGAAACCATAAATTCCATAACATAAACATAATAGGTCGACGATAGATCTTCATTTTTAGATATTATAAAATAGTCAATTAAATGTCCGTCTTCCACTCTATCTATCCTATTCATTGGTAGTGGTCGTAAATAATTTTTTTTTTTTTCAAACTCATGATCTGAACTGAACGAGTCGCACATACACCCTAGTACATGTTCCTCGACGCTGAGGACATCCTCGAAGAGCGGGAGATTTCGTGACATTTTTTATTGGCTGTCTTGCGTTTCTAATAAGTTGTTTAATGGTTGGCATGTCGTGTCTATAGAATCTCATTCTAGATAGAATAGAACGGGTTGGCTTAGATCGATCTTAACCTGATGATTGATGATTATGAATGATTTCTATTCAATATCAAATCACGGAAAATTAAAATTTGTAAATGGAATTCTATATTTAATTTATACGAAATCCCCAGAATTTTCATTTTCGACCGCTACAAGATCAACGATGCCATGAGCTTGGGCTTCTGTTGCTGACATAAAAACATCCCTTTCCATATCTTCGGATATAACCCATAAAGGGTTGCCCGTTCTTTGTACATAAACTTTTGTGAGGGTTTCGCGAAGCTTCAATAGTTCTTCTGCTTCCAGAATAAATTCCCCTGCCTGTGCCTCATAAAAAGAACTAGCAGGTTGGTGAATCATAACCCTGATGATATTGATATAACATCATGAACGGTTCTTCTATCTCTATCTTGCATGATTGAGTTCAAGTAAGGGGGAAGATAAAAAAAAATAGAATTAAACAACCGTACGGGCATTTTTTGTACATTGCATACGGCTCTGCAATGGAATTTATTTTTCGATATAAGAAATTCTATCGAAAAAAATAAATAGAATCCACCCGATCCAAATCGTTAAATGATCCATTTACCACCCTTCCTTTCGTAGTAGAAAAAAAATACTATGATGGTTCTGTTGCTTTATATATTTATCTCATCTGTGGTTTAGCAATCCCAAAGTTTCTTTTTGATACGATCCAACAAGAAGGATCTAATAATTTTTTCCATTTTTTGACTCTTTTTCTCATAACATAAAGATAAGAAAGAGACTTCTGGTGTGGAATAAAAATGGTTTGTGACGCTGAAATTTATTCTTGACACATAAGATCAAATTGGGAATAACCCTTCTTTCATACTACTATCTCGATACAAAAATCTCATGTTATAAAAAAACAATAATGTTTGTTCATATCGAACTCGAAGTGCCATGCTATTATTACTTATTCTTTATTTTATTTTTTTTTATTTGATTCATATTTGATACAGCGAAGGCATAGTCTTCTTTTTTTCTCATCTCAAATAAAAACTCATTGGCGCCAAGCGTGAGGGAATGCTAGACGTTTGGTAATTTCTCCTCCGACCAGAATGAAAGATCCCATTGAAGCGGCTAATCCCATGCATATTGTATGTACATCTGGTGACACAAATTGCATAGTATCATAAATGGATATTCCTGGTATTACCCATCCGCCTGGAGAGTTTATAAACAAATAAAGATCTCTAGTATCATCTTCTATACTGAGATATACCATGAGCCCAACAAGTTGATTCGAGATCTCGCTATCAACCTCTTGGCCTAAAAAAAGTAATCTTTCTCGATGAAGTCGGTTGATTAGGGCAAAATTTTATCCCTGAAGAACCGTACATGCACCTTTGGATGCATACGGTTCGAAAGAATTGCGAAAAAAAAATCAATGTGTTGATTCCAGTCCTATTTCTTTTTTTTTTAACAGGAGTTTTGGCCTCCTTCTCTATATTCTATAATGTCAATGTATAAAATAAAAAAGAATTTTCTGAACTTATTGAACTAACTTCTCATTGATGTATTCTTTCATCGAAATTCAAATAACGATGTAATTTTCTTGTTCCTGAATGGGCCCTTTCAATTCTTTTAGGTTCTTGTTCTACTCCGGGGGAAGATTTGCCCGAATTACATTTGCACATATAGGACAAATGATTTCAGTACCACTTCTTTTTTTTTTCAATTCGTTTCATACCTTTCCCTAAACTATTCAATGT